TTAGTATCATTTCTTTGATACTTCCAAGGGGGTTTCCGCATATTTTGCTTGGGCTTAATCTTTTCTAATTATACTAGAAATCGTATAAGAACTTGTTATAATTGGATTTATTGGATTGTTTCATCAACGGTGTTGGGTCAGAATAACTTTTTGACTCTGCGCCAGTGATTCCCCTATTATTTATTAGTGAACAATAATTGAAAAATTCCTTCATAGAGATAGAGGACATAATTCACATGGATATAGTAAATCTCGCTTGGGCTGCTTTAATGGTAGTCTTTACATTTTCCCTTTCACTAGTAGTATGGGGAAGGAGTGGACTCTAGAAGTACTACTAATTGAGTTTAGGAACTAAACAGTATCACTTTTTTTATAGATCGTTCGGCAAAGTTTTTTTTATTTAAAATTTCACTATTTCAATTTAAAATTTTATTTTTAAATTGAAATAGAAATGAAAAATATCTTCATTTCGAAATTCTCTTGGATTTTAGTTGAGTAATGTATTCTATGAATAATAAATATATATGAAGAATACTCTTTCAATCAAAGAAATATTTCAATTATTTCCGTGTTCGTATTTTGAAAGTAAAAAAAGTAAAAGGAATACAAATGGTAGGAAATTTATTCCAACTGAATTCTTCATAAATTTTCTATTTCGATGAACTGACTCTTACCAAAGTTAGATATGGACCATGAGGAAGAACGGAACTTTTTTTTATTTTGTTTACCTCTTTACTGTTCAAAGATCAAAGAGAAAACAATTCGGTTATTCCATTACGTGGATACACATTGGGAAACAACATAGTAGTTGTCCAACGAGATACTGCACATCCTAAAATATTGTCTTGGGCGAGTCACATATTGCGCCGCTTGTTTTAGTTTTACTATTTTAGAAATTTTATTTATGTTTTGCTTGTTTTATTGAACCCATTTCATATCGTGGTTCAAACGTTAAAAGTCGACGGGTTTTACTAATCCTTTTCGAAATCCGAAGAAGTCATTGATTCTTTCGATCGGGATTCATATTGAAAATAATCAGAAATCTAGGAATTCTAATCGTAAAAGTCGCTTTCGATTATTTCAAATTAATTTAATTGAAATCAACACAAATTAAATACAAATAGATAAAGCAAAGAAATAGAATTGGGATACTATATAATATACATTATCACTATATACGTAATTAAATCGATTTCTATATATATAGAAAAGGAATATGATCATACTATTGTAGATTGATCTATATTAATCTATATTAAATTAACCCGCATTACAATACAACTTTATACACTACAATAACAATACTAGATAGTATGGTAGAAAGAAATATCTGAATCTTTCTACCATACTATCGTATCTCATAGAATACGACTGATTCTAGTCTGCCCATTTCATTTAAGACGCTAAATTTTTATTCTTTTCTTCTCTGCAATTATTGATAAGAAATAAAAAATCAAGTTTAATTCAAATTAATCACCTTGGCTGACTGTTTTTACGTATATTATAAGTAAAAAAGCAGTAGGAACTAGAATAAACAGTGCAGTAGCAATAAATGCGAGAATATTTACTTCCATAATCTCATTGTTTAATTTTTCTTTAATTCGCAATAACTCGGGAGTTAATCCCATAGAGATAATAAATCTTTCGCCTGTAAATTCAATGGGATGCATTACATCTCGATGATATCGAATCGGATCAATATCATGAATAACAATATCGGAGCTATCAAATAGATTCATCGTCAAGAATTGAATAGTATAACATAGGACGATCTTTTATCCATACTGAACTCAAAATTTGATTCCCGATACAATCAATAATTCCTTTATTTATTTATCATTCTTTTCCATTCTTTCTTTTCTATAACCTACCGCCCTCTTTGTACAATCATCTGATGAAGTATCATCTAACCGCCTTTCCACTTACCATTGGTTCTAAACAAACCCCAACAAACAATAGAAGCTCAATGAAAAAAAAGGAAGGAGCTAAGTTATAAACTCCTTTTTTTAATGAGCCAATCTTCTTGGAAAACAAAAGAAGTATGATAAAGACGAGTACAAATTCCGGTATAAAAAAATCGAATATTCCATCAAATTAACTATTTTTTTATATATTTATATATAAATTTAAAAAGTTTGTTCTTTCAAGGAAAAACCCTTATAAAATAAAAAAATAAAAAAAATAAATTCATTACCTCGCTAATAAAAAAGTGATCCTTGTTTGATCTTTATTTTTTGAATATCCTCTTTCATTGGATTAGTAATGGGACGCATATATCAAAAGCTCAATGCGAAATTTGAATGAGATAGATTATTTCAAATTAGTCAAATTTGAAATTGAGGTTACACAAAATAGGGCCCGAAAAGGATATACTTTTATTTTAATCTTAAAAAAAAGTATTCTATACTATTCTATACACAGTAACTATGTTCAATTTTTTTTATATTGTACAAATTCCATTTATGTATGTACTCCCGGGAAACATACAATACTCTACTCTATTTCATATTTCACAGATCGGGAGTAATTGAAAAAGCCAGACCCAGTACAGTACGGTATCCCGTGGAATCCTGAATCTGATGCTAATAATATAATAATTGTACTAATCCACATATGCCTCTCTCCCATCAATCGAATCGGTACTAGTCGAAGAAATGGAAATTCCCCCATTTGGTTGATGATAAATGTGAAACGAAAAAGAAAAAAAGAAGAGGGATCGCTGTTGGGAATGAAATTATGTTATTTGGACTTCTTTTCACAAAAAATAGAGAGATGAATTGATATAGTTTTTTATTGGATTTGGATTCGTCGGGACTGACGGGGCTCGAACCCGCAGCTTCCGCCTTGACAGGGCGGTGCTCTGACCAATTGAACTACAATCCCAAGTAAATACCATAATAAAATAAAGTATACATATTTTTATGATTTCATTCTAACCCTTTCAATTTCGATTAGAATTGGCGTGTTGTAACAGAGCTGCGAGTGTGATATATCGATACCCATATGTATATGTACTTTAGTGAGAGCAGCCGGTATTACTAGTAATCCTTTCGTTATTGCCAAATCAATTGGATAATCACTCGTTCAATCAAAAAAGTTTTTTTTTTATTTACTCTTTTCCTTAAACTTTACTTTATAGTTACGGATCCTGATATGAATCTAGATCATTAGCAAGATCAGAATTTCTTGGAAAAAGAGAGTAAATAAATAGTGGTATAGATATATCATAAAATGGATTTCTTCCGTATTGGGATTGGGGGATCGGGCATTTCTGGAGAGCAACAAATGGGTTATATTATATCATTTCATGGCGGATCGGCAAATTATTGGGCCGAGCTGGATTTGAACCAGCGTAGACATATTGCCAACGAATTTACAGTCCGTCCCCATTAACCGCTCGGGCATCGACCCAGGAAGAATCAATTCCAGGCTTATTGATAATCCACGATCAACTTCCTTTCGTAGTACCCTACCCCCAGGGGAAGTCGAATCCCCGCTGCCTCCTTGAAAGAGAGATGTCCTGAACCGCTAGACGATGGGGGCAGACTTGCACGACCGCCATCATACTATGTTCATAGTATGAATAGTTTTTTAAAATTGTCAATATAATGGAATGGTATGACTCGATACGAAGGATCTTTCCGTCTTTCACGATTCTTTCTATACAATTTTTTTCGATAAAAGTTTGGTTCAAAGGCCACGCCGAATCTCTTTATCCGAATCTCTTTATCAATGATTCAATGAAATATCTTGGATCTATGTTAAATTAGTGGATACATGTATCACTCAAATGAATTTAGTTATGATGTCAATTAGGATAGTCTTGAAACAATTCATTGTATTGATATTTATCAAATCCAATATCAATAAACCGTTTTATTTTACCTATATTATATACTCTATAGTAAATTATATTAAATTATTTAATTTACTTTTACTGGATAAAGAAAATTTTTCATTCCTGAATGAACCCTTATACTTATTATAAGATATATCTATGTACATCTATTATAATAAGTATATATACTAAACTCATAGTGTCTTTATTCAGGAATTGGATCAAACAAGCCCTTTTAACTCAGTGGTAGAGTAACGCCATGGTAAGGCGTAAGTCATCGGTTCAAATCCGATAAGGGGCTTTGATTTTTTCATAAATAATAAAACTCCGGCAGTAGTATTCATATTTGAAGTGCGAATAAAGATATTGTTGATCTTTGTAATAAAGTAATAAAAAAAAAGTAACAAACCGTATAATTTAATATTTTAATATATAATCAAAATTATAACATTATAATTAATTTATAGTATGGTTATAAATTTGCTATTTTAATAAATTAAATATATTATTTAAATTAAATATATTATTAAATAAATAAATTAAATATATTATTATAAATATTATATTAAATATTATAATGAATGTAAGGATAAGTCGTCTCGTTAAATCTTCAAATATTACTATTCCTTTCCTATTTTCCATTATTCCAATTAAATCGATTAGAAATCAACAAAATAAAAAGTAAGTGGACCTAACCCATTGCATCATAATTATATCCACTATTCTGATATTAAAATTCGATAGAGATGAAATTGGATCTTTTTTTTCTTTGGACTACGCGGGAATCTGTCGATATATCCGATTTAATCTTCTTGTTCCTAGACGTTCTATAGGAATAAATTAGGAATGAATAAATTACTATTCCCTTCCTTTACCGAGAAACATTTATTCCAAGTCACAACATACGAGCCATTTTAAATATCTTTCTTTGATTCCAATTCCAGAACACAAGATCCGTTTTATTAGTTATATCTTATATATCTATTTATATATCTAGCAAATCGCTATTTCATGTACTAAATATTTCCATCCATATTGATACATGCAATATTTTTGTTCCGACAACGTAATGGGGAATGTATGCGAGAAGGGTACTTTCATTTCGAGTCTCATATTATTTAATATTTAATTAACTAATATGTAACTAATATGTATTTAATTC